CGCCGAGGTATTTATGCAAATAGGTATAATCCGTGTAATCACAGAAATTATCAAAATGAAAGAATTGACGACAATAACTATAAGTATACAAAAGAACCCTTTTTTTGTAATTCCTATGATGCAATTGGAGCTTATCGGCAGAAAAGAATTCATTTAGATAGTCCTTTGTGGCTCCGGTGGCAACTAGATCACCGTGTTATTACTTCAAGAGAAGCTCCCATTGAAGTTCATTATGAATCTTTTGGTACTTATCATGAGATTTATGGACACTATTTAATAGCAAGAAGTATAAAAAAAGAAATTCTTTGTATCTACGTTCGAACCACTGTTGGTCATATTTCTTTTTATCGAGAAATTGAAGAAGCTATACAAGGGTTTTGCCGGGCCTGCTCATATGGTACCTAATCATATGGTATTCTCATATGATACCAATCATATGGTATTCAAGCTAAGTAGTTCTATGAAACTGTTGTGAATTCGAGTATCTCCAGTTCAACTAAGAACATAGTTCCCGAATTTTTATGCGAATCAAGATCGAGAAAAGGAAGTTTTCCAATCATTGACTCAAACCCATTGTCGAACCCCACTCATCGGAATATGGAGGTATTTATGGCAGAACGGGCCAATCTGGTCTTTCACAATAAAGTGATAGATGGAACTGCCATTAAACGACTTATTAGTCGATTAATAGATCACTTTGGAATGGCATATACATCACACATCCTGGATCAAGTAAAGACTCTGGGGTTCCGGCAAGCCACTGCTACATCCATTTCATTAGGAATTGATGATCTTTTAACAATACCTTCTAAGGGATGGCTAGTCCAAGATGCTGAACAACAAAGTTTGGTTTTGGAAAAACACCATCATTATGGGAATGTACACGCGGTAGAAAAATTACGACAATCTATTGAAATATGGTATGCAACAAGTGAATATTTGCGACAAGAAATGAATACTAATTTTAGGATGACTGATCCTTTTAATCCAGTCCACATGATGTCCTTTTCAGGAGCTAGAGGAAATGCATCTCAAGTACACCAATTAGTAGGTATGAGAGGATTAATGTCGGATCCCCAAGGACAAATGATTGATTTACCTATTCAAAGCAATTTACGTGAAGGACTATCTTTAACAGAATATATCATTTCTTGTTATGGAGCTCGCAAAGGAGTTGTAGATACTGCTGTACGAACATCGGATGCTGGATATCTTACACGCAGACTTGTTGAAGTAGTTCAACACATTGTTGTACGTCGAACAGATTGTGGCACCATCCAAGGGATTTCTGTGAGTCCTCGAAATGGGATGATGCCGGAAAGAATTTTTATACAAACATTAATTGGCCGTGTATTAGCAGACGATATATATATAGGCCCACGATGCATTGCCGTTCGAAATCAAGATATTGGTATTGGACTTGTCACTCGATTCATAACCTTTCAAACACAACCAATATCGATTCGAACTCCCTTTACTTGTAAGAGTACGTCTTGGATCTGCCGATTATGTTATGGCCGGAGCCCTACTCATGGCGATCTTGTCGAATTGGGAGAAGCTGTGGGTATTATTGCGGGTCAATCTATTGGGGAACCGGGCACTCAACTAACATTAAGAACCTTTCATACCGGCGGAGTATTCACAGGGGGTACTGCAGAACATGTACGAGCCCCCTCCAATGGAAAAATAAAATTCAATGAGGATTTGGTTCATCCCACACGTACACGTCATGGGCATCCCGCTTTTCTATGTTATATAGACTTGTATGTAACTATTGAAAGTGAAGATATTCTACATAACGTGACTATTCCACCAAAAAGTTTGATTCTAGTTCAAAATGATCAATATGTAGAATCAGAACAAGTGATTGCCGAGATTCGCGCGGGAACATATTCTTTTAATTTTAAAGAGAGGGTTCGAAAACATATTTATTCTGACTCAGAGGGAGAAATGCACTGGAGTATCGATGTATACCATGCACCCGAATTTACATATAGTAATGTGCATCTTTTACCAAAAACAAGTCATTTATGGATATTATCGGGAGGTTTGTGCAGATCCAGTGGAGTCCTTTTTTCAATCCATAAAGATCAAGATCAAACGAACATTTATTTTCTTTCTGACAAAGAAAAAAAAATTTCTAGCCTTTCAGTAAATACAGTAAATAATAATCAAGTGAAAAACAAATTCTTTAGTTCGGGTCTTCCCGGTAAAAAAGAAAGTAGTATTCCTGGGACTCTCATAATCCCTTCTATTCTCCACAATAATTCTTATTTTTTTTTATTGGCAAAGAGGCGAAGAAATAGATTCATCATTCCATTCCAATGGATTCAAGAACGAGAAAAAGAACTAACGCATCGTTCCAGTATTTCGATTGAAATACCAATAAATGGTATTTTTCGTAGAAATAGTATTTTTGCGTATTTTGATGATCCTCAATATAGAAGAAAGAGTTCAGGAATTACTAAATATGGGGTTATAGGGTTGCATTCAATCTTCA